ATCAAAATAAAAAGGATTAATAAATTTGAATAAAACTTTACTTCTGAGTTCTTATCAAAGATTGAATAAAAAAGGGAAAATTATTCCAATTTGGTGTCTTAAATGAAATGAACGGACTAGAATCGACAGTATTCTATCAGATCCGATACTATAGTATAGTAAGAAAGAAATATATATATTTCTTTCTTACCATATCTATTATTTTTAGTGTAGTGTATAAATTACTTTATAATAAAGACAGGGACTTCGTGTCGATCAATCTACAATATTATCTTGATATATGTAATGTAAATATCAAGATAATATAATATATGGAATTTACATAGAACCAATTCTCTTTTTTTTTTATACATTTTTTTTTTGATCAATATTAAAAAACTGTCTTGTCTTACTTTCTAGTTATAATTTATCGATTTCTTTTTATTTGCAATCTGAGTCTTGTGATCTATCGAAAGAATCAACGAAGGAAAAAGCATTAGCGGCATCTATTAAAGAGCCGTAATATCGTAATATTTTTTCTAGCATTCCTAAGAAAAACTGGATTGATCCATTGACAGGAGTTATATGGTCACTTCTTCGTATTTTAAAAGGGAATAAGTATAATAATAATAAAATAATAAACCTCACAAATTTTTAATGCTTGAAACCCTGATAAAGTCAAAATGTAATTTCGAAAAAAAAAAATAATAAAAGAATCGGTAAGTGCGCAATATGTGACTCCCAAGTCAAGATCTTATTATGCATACTCTCTTGTTATACAACTACTATGCCTAATTTTTTCTCATAGAAATCGTGTATACACTTAAAAATTTTCTTTTTGAGCAGGAAAAAGTAAAGTAAAGAGGGAAACAAAAAAGGGGGGTCGGGCCTTCTCTAGTATCCATCTAAAACTAAAATTATGGGAAGAGCCCGTTCATTGAAATAGAAAATTTAGGACGAATTTGGTTGGAATAAAATTCCAATAATCTGTATCCCTTTGCTTTCGAGATACAAATATGGGAATCCTGGAAATATCTCTTTGATTGAAAGAATTTTATTCATAAAATACATTACTCCACTAGAATCCAATGTAAGGTAATAAATGAAGATATTTTTTAAATAATTCAAAACATGTTGCAGAACGATCTAGAAAACAATTGATATGGTTTGATTCCTCAATCAATTCGTAGTACCTCTAGAGTCCACTTCTTCCCCATACTACGAGTGAAAGGGAAAAAGTAAAGACTACCATTAAAGCAGCCCAAGCGAGACTTACTATATCCATGTGAATTATGTCCCCTATCTCTATGAAGGAATTATTACATTATTGCTCATTAATAATAGTCGAATCAACGGCGCAGAGTCAAAAAGGGACTCTGACCGAACAATGTTGATGAACTAATCCCAATAACTTCTACTAAATTCCTATACGACTTTTAATTGGGAAAGACTAAACACAAGTAAAATAGGCAATGACACCTTAATGGAATGTTACGAATGGAACATATAGGAATAATAAGGCCTGTTCTTTTTGCCCGTTTTTATCTTTATATAAGTTAATTATATTCTCCATTCAGTCTAATATTGAATGTGAACGCTCATAAATTCTCGTGAGTCTGTATAGATATATAGTAAGTACTCTTATTATTATTATTTATTAAGTATATTTAAGTATATGTATTGTATATAAAGGCTCTTCCGGTCTTTACACAACTAAACTGCTAATTTAATTAGATTGCGTATCTGGTCTATCCAACGGAATTCAAGACTTAGCCAGTATACACTACATTAGTAGTAGAATAGAGGAGAGGGGATCTGGAAGTCGTGATAGCCCTTCCACCATTAGAATCTTTTTAATCCTAGATGCAAAGATTTACTATAATTATAATCTTTTAGAAAACACCCAGGCCGAATGAACAATCCGTTTCTGCTGCCGGGGAAAAAGGGGTGAGTTATATATCAACAGAACATAATAAGAGATTTCGAGTCTTTTATTGATCAGGCGACACCCGGATTTGAACTGGGGAAAAAGGATTTGCAGTCCCCCGCCTTACCACTCGGCCATGTCGCCAAAATAATACAAAAAAAAATAGATGGAAATTTTTCTGCTTAAGGTTGGATTACTGAACCACTTTTTTGTACTTGTATATTGAAGCCTTTTTTTATTAATTCTTTTCCGAAAATAAGGGCCTTTTTTTGATTTAATTTGATCCACTTCTTCGATTGATTCTATAGTATCTCAAAACACACAAACACAGTGCCTAAAAACTTCCCCTCATTTTTCTATTGAAAAGTAAAATGTGTATTTTAAAAAAACAAGTTGATGGCAAATTTGAACCATGAACTATTGACTCCTGGCTGCAAATTCATGAATGAGTCTTGGATTTGAATATCAAATTTTGTTTTCCTAATTACACAAGAAAATAAAAAATGATACATAACTAATCAGTGTTTATTCAGTATTTTTTATTTTCAATTTCTCCATTTCAATTATAACAATATTATTATAACAATATATATG